ATTTATCTTATGTGAGCCTGCTTAGCTCAGAGGTTAGAGCATCGCATTTGTAATGCGATGGTCATCGGTTCGATTCCGATAGCAGGCTTTTCTCTATTTATTTTATTCTAGTTTTTACATGATTGAGAATGCCCTTTTGAAATCCGAAATCAAATAATATTGTGAAAAATACATTTTTTAAATCTTATAGGAACTTCCAACTATGCCATGAAAAGAATCCCTTTTATCTATTTTTTATCTATATAGAATATATATATATATATAATAGAAAGGTATAGATATTTATTCATCTAATTATTCTTTAGAGTATTTAGAGTACAAGTACACTACTTCCGTAAACTTCGCTTCATTTTTTATTTAGTTCAGTTTTAGTTTAGGTTTATTCTGTAAAATGAAATTTCATCAATAAGAATTCAATATAAATAAGAATAAGGAGTATTTATGTCGCGTTACCGGGGACCTCGTTTCAAAAAAATACGCCGCCTGGGAGCTTTACCGGGACTAACTAATAAAAGGCCTAGAGCCGGAAGTGATCTTAGAAACCAAGCACGTTCCGGTAAAAAATCTCAATATCGTATTCGTCTAGAAGAAAAACAAAAGTTGCGTTTTCATTATGGTCTTACAGAACGACAATTACTTAAATACGTTCGTATCGCCGGTAAAGCCAAGGGATCAACAGGTCAGGTTTTACTCCAATTACTTGAAATGCGCTTGGATAACATCCTTTTTCGATTGGGTATGGCTCCGACTATTCCCGGAGCCCGTCAATTAGTTAACCATAGACATATTTTAGTCAATGGTCGTATAGTAGATATACCAAGTTATCGCTGCAAACCCCGAGATATTATTACGGCGAGGGATGAACAAAACTCTAGAGCTCTGATTCAAAATTCTTTCGATTCATCCTCTCAGGACGAAATGCCAAAACATTTGACTCTTCAACCATTCCAATATAAAGGATTAGTCAATAAAATAATAGATAGTAAATGGGTCGGTTTGAAAATAAATGAATTGCTAGTCGTAGAATATTATTCGCGCCAGACCTAAACCTAACGAAAATAAAAAAATCACAAGGGTTCGGACAATTTTGATCCCTTTCGTCGAAGTAAATTAACCTAAAGTTAAGATAAATAAGAGTTTGATCCGGATTTTTATCCCATTTAGGTATCATAAGACGAGAGGTGGGTTTTTACTCCTTGTATACTCTTTTCCTTTCAGTATTTTACATGCCACAGCAATTCGGAATAAAAAATATATAACAACGAAAGGTCTAACTGTTGTGTTGGAATATAATTTTATATAGTGCTATTTTACGCTTTTGGTTAGTAAGATCAGTGAATTAGAGGAAGGTACGGAAAGAGAGGGATTCGAACCCTCGGTAAACAAAAGCCTACATAGCAGTTCCAATGCTACGCCTTCAACCACTCGGCCATCTCTCCTACATCATGATTATGACCCAAAAACCGAGTGAATAGCGAGCCGTTACTAGTAGATTATTGGATAGGAACGACCAATCAATTATAATTATAACTAGAAAAATAGATAAATTTTCATCAAACTTTTGAGGTTATGCGGATAAATAGAAAACTGTTAAAAAGATTATATTCATGTTTGCAAAACTAAACAAGCCTTCGCCTCTTTTTATGTTATTTTATAACGGTACCGGAGGCAATCACTAAATTATAACGAATCAGCTGATTGATGGGTCTATTTTTGCACTTCGGTTAATGGATCTCTTTAGATCACGATTCTATTTAGACTATGATTCCATATCTTAAGAATTATCAAATTCCTTTCCAGTACAGTTTTATAGTTCTCTCTCAACAACAAACCCTACCCTGCGGATCTATTACAAATCATAATAATCATAATAATTATATATAGATAGTTGATTGTATAGTGTATACCTCCTATGCATACAAAATAAAACAGGCGCATCGTAGAATGGTTATTCGATCCTTTTTTTTTCCTGTCAAAAAAGAACAATTTGAATAAAAATTAATAGAGGTCCCATATCCTTTTTCTTAATGAATCTGTTTTTATGTTATTTCGTACTGTACAATTCTTTTCTTTGTGGGATCGGTTTTTACCACGAGAGGTAATGAGAATAATTATAGAATGGATTGCTACCTATGCCTAGATCGCGGATAAATGGAAATTTTATTGATAAGACCTTTTCAATTATAGCCAATATCTTATTACGAATAATTCCGACAACTTCAGGAGAAAAAGAGGCATTTACCTATTACAGAGATGGTGCGATTTGATTCTTTTTTTTATTACTCTAAATCTTACGAGAAAGACACATTATTTGGGATCGGGATATAAATAAAAATTTTGAAAAAAAAAATATATACGCTTGTTGAAGGTAAAGTTTGGAAATATAACAATTCCTTCTGTCGTGTATCCTCCATTAATGCAACCTCGGATGCTATGGTTTAATTATCGACTCTAGTATTGAGCGAAAGGCTACACCTCTCGGTTCTGTATTTACAGGTTA